GCGGGGGATTATGGGACAAAAAATAAATCCACTTGGTTTCAGACTTGGTACAACCCAAAGTCATCACTCTATTTGGTTTGCACAAGCAAAAAATTATTCCGAGGATCTACAAGAAGATCAAAAAATACGAAATTGTATCAAGAATTATGTACAAAAAAATACTAAAATATCTTCTAATGTCGAAGGAGTTGCATGTATAGAAATTCAAAAAAGAATTGATTTAATTCAAGTCATAATCTATATGGGATTCCCAAAGTTATTAATAGAACCTAGAAGAATCGAAGAATTACAAATGAATGTCCAAAAAGAACTTAATTGTGTGAACCGAAAACTTAACATTGCTATTACAAGAATTGCAAATCCTTATCGACATCCTAATATTCTTGCGGAATTTATAGCCGGGCAATTAAAGAATAGAGTTTCATTTCGAAAAGCAATGAAAAAGGCTATTGAATTAACTGAACAGGCGGGTACAAAAGGAATTCAAGTACAAATTGCAGGGCGTATCGACGGAAAAGAAATTGCACGTGTCGAATGGATCAGAGAAGGTAGGGTTCCTCTACAAACCATTCGAGCCAAAATTGATTACTGTTCGTATACAGTTCGAACTATCTATGGGGTATTAGGCATCAAAATTTGGATATTTGCAGACGAAAAATAATAGGCTTTTACTTGACTTGTCTTTAGTTCTATCCAACCTCTAATAAAAAAAATGAATAATTAAAAATTCTATAAGGTTGAATAAAAAATAGATTAATCATTTGATACAATTGCTATGCTTAGTGTGTGACTCGTTGGTTTTTTAGGATTAAGATAAAATGGACCGGCCCTTTATATGACATAATATGAACAAATAGTTTATATAACTAATAACCAACTCATCGTTTCGCATTATCTAGATAGAAAGAAAGAACCAGTCGAGATATATTGGTCATATCATCGTAGCAACTGTAATTTTTTTTTGCATAAACAAAAAAGAAAAACCAATCTGATTATGAATTGCGAAACAAAAAAAGTATACGGATAAATGGAAAGGTGAGAGAAAGAGAGAAAAGTAATATTAATGGTATATGATTCCAATATGTAAGGTCTATGATTCATCTCATAAAGATAAATGTAATAAAGCATTATTACTAATTAATCCATAATTAGAAATTAGACAAATAGGTTCATAAAAAAAAAAAGAGCCCTGAGCCAATAAAGACTGAGAGGGTTGACTCAAGAACAAATTTCATTCTAGAGGCTCCGTTGTAAAATTCAGACCTAACCATTAATCGAGAAACGATGGGAACGACAGAACCCTATGAATACATAAGATTCTATTGAAAACAAATCCTAATGATTCATTGGATAGGATGGCGGAACAAACCAGAAAGCAATTCATTTATTCTGAAGAGTAAGAGTCAACATTCGCCCGCGCAAATTTTTATTTGATTATTTGATTGTATTTCTAAATTTTAGTCGATCCGAAAAAGGCAAAACAAAATAAAGATTCGTTATAACCTTATAACAAAACGACTTTATCTATAACATTATCCCTAAATAAAAATTTTTTATAAATCGATAAAAGAAATACATATTTTTTTATATATCAAAACAAGATGTACAAATTTCTAATAGATTAGATAAAATTTCAAAGCACCCTATAATTTAGTATAGTGTTTCAGTATATTATTCATTAAATACATGTACTTTTTATTTTTTAGTCGTTTCATTCGCGAGGAGCTGGATGAGAAGAAACTCTCATGTCCGGTTCTGTAGTAGAGATGGAATTGGGAAAGAACCATCAACTATAACCCAAAAAGAACCAGATTCCGTAAACACCATAGAGGAAGAATGAAAGGGATATCTTATCGAGGTAATCGTATTTGCTTCGGTAGATATGCTCTTCAAGCGCTTGAACCCGCTTGGATCACATCTAGACAAATAGAAGCAGGTCGACGAGCAATGACACGAAATGTGCGCCGTGGCGGAAAAATATGGGTACGTATATTTCCAGACAAACCCGTTACAGTAAGACCTACAGAAACACGTATGGGTTCGGGGAAAGGATCTCCCGAATATTGGGTGGCTGTTGTTAAACCAGGTAGAATACTTTATGAAATGAGCGGTGTAGCAGAAAATATAGCCAGAAAAGCTATTTCAATAGCAGCATCAAAAATGCCTATACGAAGTCTATTTATTATTTCGGGATAGTAATGGAAATTAAAACAAAAATAAAATTTTGATAAAAAAGAATTTCGAGTTTCTTTTTTTGTTTTGAAAAAACAACATTTCTTTTTTTTATTCACCCTTTGCTTCAAAAAAAAAAAAAACAGATAAAAAAAAATGATTCAACCTCAAAGCCATTTGAATGTAGCGGATAACAGCGGAGCCCGAAAATTGATGTGTATTCGAATCATAGGGGCTGGTAATCGACGATATGCTCATATTGGTGACGTTATTGTTGCTGTAATCAAGGAAGCTGTACCCAATACACCTCTAGAAAGATCCGAAGTGATCAGGGCCGTAATTGTACGTACTTGTAAAGAACTCAAACGTGACAATGGTATGATAATACGATATGATGACAATGCTGCAGTTCTTATTGATCAAGAAGGAAATCCCAAGGGAACTCGAATTTTTGGTGCGATCGCCCGGGAATTAAGACAATTAAATTTCACTAAAATAGTTTCATTAGCACCTGAAGTATTATAAGACCCATAATTATATTATTGGAATTTGAACGAAATCCATTCAATTAATTAGTAGATTGTTTATGTCTTACGTATATGCCTTTCATAATTCATAAAGATTTAATAATTCAGAAAAAAAAAATAAAAGAGCATGCTGATTATATCAAAATTCAGGTACAACAAAAATCTTAGTTTATCATGAGTAAAGACACTATTGCTGACATAATAACCTCTATACGAAATGCCGACATGAAAAAAAAAAGAACAGTTCGAGTACCATCTACTAACATTACTGAAAACATTGTTAAAATCCTTTTACGAGAAGGTTTTATTGAAAACATGAGAAAACATCAGGAAAGCAATAAATATTTTTTAGTTTTAACCCTACGACATAGAAGGAATAGGAAAGGTCCATATAGAACTGCTTTAAATTTAAAACGAATCAGTCGACCCGGTCTACGAATCTATTCGAACTATCAACAAATTCCTAGAATTTTGGGCGGAATAGGGATTGTAATTCTTTCTACTTCTCGGGGTATAATGACAGACCGGGAGGCTCGACTAGAACGAATCGGTGGAGAAATTTTGTGTTATATATGGTAATCCTTCTGATATCCAATTCTATGGGAAAGCAGAACTTTCATATTGGTGAAAAAAAGATAAAAGACAGATTTATTTTCTAATATAACCCCTGCCATATTCGTTGATACTTCAAGGGATTTTACCCGAAATGAAAGAACTTAAGTGGATTCACGAAGGTTTAATTACTGAATTACTTCCCAATGGTGTATACTGGATTCGTTTGAATAGTCCAAATATGATTCTAAGTTCTGTTTCCGGAAGGATTCAACATATTTTTTTTTTACCTAATATTACCAGGAAATAGAATCAAAATTGAAAGAAGTTGTTATGATTCAACCGAAAAACGTATAATTTAGAAATTCCGAAACAAAAATTCGAATAATTTTTTTTTTCAATTTCAACATACATTTCAGGGAGATAAATTCAAAGTTTCAAGAAACTTAGTTTCTTCCATTCATAGTTAAGTTAAGGAATGACAAATATGAAAATAAGAGCCTCTGTTCGTAAAATTTGTGAAAAATGTCGATTGATCCGGAGGCGGGGACGAATTATAGTAATTTGTTCCAATCCGAAACATAAACAAAGACAAGGATAATCTTTCGAAAAGAGTCTCCATAAATCTAAAGGACCAAACGTACAAATAAATAAAAAGAAAGGATCTGTTTTAACATAAAATGGATATATCCATATCTCTCTAACTTATATTTACGAGATACTAAAATATGGCAAAACCCACACCAAGAACCGGTTCACGAAAGAATAGACGTATTGGTTCACGTAAAAATGCACGTAGAATACCAAAAGGAGTTATTCATGTTCAAGCAAGTTTCAACAATACTATTGTAACTGTTACAGATGTCCGTGGTCGGGTAATTTCTTGGTCCTCCGCCGGTACTTGCGGATTCAAGGGTACAAGAAGAGGGACACCATTTGCCGCCCAAACCGCAGCAGGAAATGCTATTCGGGCAGTAATAGATCAAGGTATGCAACGAGCAGAAGTCATGATAAAAGGCCCGGGTCTTGGAAGAGATGCGGCATTAAGAGCTATTCGTAGAAGTGGTATATTATTAAGTTTCATACGAGACGTAACTCCTATGCCACATAATGGCTGTAGACCCCCTAAAAAGAGACGTGTGTAAAAAGAAATATTGAAGATGTTTCAAGAGACAAGAGAAATAAATAATTCAATGATTTGATCAAACAATATTACTATGGTTCACGAGAAAGTAAGAGTATCCACCGGAACACTACAGTGGAAGTGTGTTGAATCACGAGTAGACAGTAAGCGTCTTTATTATGGACGTTTTATTCTAGCTCCACTTATGAAAGGGCAAGCCGATACAATAGGCATTGCAATGCGAAGAGCTTTGCTTGGAGAAATAGAAGGAACATGTATTACACGTGCAAAATCTGAGAAAATACCGCATGAATATTCTACCATAGTAGGAATTCAAGAATCCGTACATGAAATTTTAATGAATTTGAAAGAAATTGTATTGAGAAGCAATATGTATGGAACTTGTGATGCGTCTATTTGTTTCAATGGTCCTGGATATATAACTGCTCAAGATATCATCTTATCGCCTTCAGTGGAAATCGTTGATAATACACAGCATATAGCTAACCTAACAGAACCAATTAATTTGTGTATTGAATTACAAATCGAGCGGAATCGTGGATATCGTATAAAAACGCCAAACAACTTTCAAGATGGAGGTTATCCTATAGATGCTGTATTCATGC